GATTCATAACTTTTCGAGCACAACTAATATATATTCGAACCCCCTTTACTTGCAGGAGTACATCTTGGATCTGCCGATTATGTTATGGTCGGAGTTCCACTCATGGTGATCTGGTCGAATTGGGAGAAGCAGTAGGTATTATTGCGGGTCAATCTATTGGGGAACCGGGGACCCAGCTAACATTAAGAACTTTTCATACCGGCGGGGTCTTCACAGGCGGTACTGCAGAACATGTACGAGCTCCTTCTAATGGAAAAATAAAATTCAATGAAGATTTGGTTCATCCCACACGTACACGTCATGGACATCCTGCTTTTCTATGTTATATAGACCTGTTTGTAACTATTGAGAGTCAGGATATTCTACATAATGTGAATATTCCACCAAAAAGTTTTATTTTAGTTCAAAACGATCAATATGTAGAATCAGAACAAGTAATTGCCGAGATTCGCGCGGGAACATCCACCTTTAATTTTAAAGAGAGGGTTCGAAAACATATTTATTCTGACTTAGAAGGGGAAATGCATTGGAGTACCGATGTCTATCATGCACCCGAATATACATACGGTAATGTTCATCTTTTACCAAAAACAAGTCATTTGTGGATATTGTCGGGGGGGTTGTGCAGATCCAGTATAGTTCCTTTTTCACTCGGCAAGGATCAAGATCAAACGCATGTTCATTCTCTTTTTGCTGAACGAAGATATATGCCTAGCCTCTCAGTGACTAATGATCAAGTGAAAAAGAAATTTTTTAATTCGGAGTCTTCTGGTACAAGGGGGTTTTTTTATTATTCAGGGCCTGATCGAATCATATGCAACGGTCATTGTAATTTCATATATCCTCCCATTCTCCACGAGAATTATGATTTATTGGCAAAGAGGCGAAGAAATCTATTAATCATTCCATTTCAATCTAATCAAGAACGAGATAAAGAACGAATACCCCGTTCAGGTATCTCGATGGAAATACCCATAAATGGTATTTTCCGTAGAAATAGTATTCTTGCTTATTTCGATGATCCCCGATACAGAAGAAACAGTTCGGGAATTACTAAATATGAGACTCTAGAGATACCGTCTATTGTAAAGAAAGAGGATTTTATTGAGTATCGAAGAGCAAAAGAATTTAGGCAAAAATACCAAAAGAAAGTGGATCGCTTTTTTTTCATTCCTGAGGAAGTGCATATCTTATCCGGATCGTCTTCCATAATGGTACGGAATAATAGTCTTATTGGAATAGATACACGAATCACCTTAAATATAAGAAGCCGTGTAGGGGGATTAGTCCGAGTGGAGAGAAAAAAAAAAAAGATTGAACTGAAAATCTTTTCTGGAGATATCCATTTTCCTGGAGAGACAGATAAGATATCCTGGCATAGCGGCATCTTAATACCACCGGGAGCAGGAAAAGGAAAAAAAAATGTCGAGGAGTCAAAAAAACCTAAAAATTGGATCTATGTCCAACGGATCACACCTATAAATAAAAAGTTTTTTGTTTTGGTTCGACCCGTAGTCACATATGAAATAGCGGACGGGATAAATTTAGCAACCCTTTTCCCCCACGACCTGTTGCAGGAAAGGGATAATGTGCAACTTCGAGTTGTCAATTATATCCTTTATGGAAACGGAAAACCAATTCGAGGGATTTATCACACAAGTATTCAATTAGTTCGAACTTGTTTAGTATTGAATTGGACCCACGATAAAAAAGGTTCGTCTATAGAGGAGGTTCATGCTTCTTTTGTTGAAGTAAGGGTAAACAATCTGATTCGCTATTTCATAAGAATGGACTTAGTGAAGTCCCCTATTTCGTATACCAGAAAAAGAAATGATCGGGGGGGGTCAGGATTAATATGGATCCCGGATAATGGATCAGATCGCGCCAACCTCAATCCGTTTTCGTTTTATTCCAAGGCAAGGATTCAACAAGCATTTACCCAACATCAAGGAACTATTCGTGCGTTGGTAAATCGAAATAAGGAATCCCAACCTTTGATCATTTTGTCATCATCTAATTGTTCTAGAATGGGTCCATTCAACGGTGTTAAATATAATGACAGTGTGACAAAAGAATCAATAAAAAGGGATCCCCTAATTTCAATTCGAAATTCATTGGGTCCTTTAGGGATTGCGCCTAAATTTTTTAATTTTGCTTCTTATCATTTAATAACTCATAATCAGATCTTGGTAAAAAAATATTTGCTACTTGACAATTTAAAACAGACTTTACAAGGACTTAAATATTATTTAATGGACGAAACCGGGAGAATTTATAATCCCAATCTAGGAAGTCACATCATTTTGAATCCATTTAATTTGAATTGGTTTTTTTTCCAGTACGATTATTGTGAAGAGAGAGCGACAATAATAAACCTTGGACAGTTTATTTGTGAAAATGTATGTATATCCAAATATGGACCACCCCTCAAAGCGGGTCAGGTTCTAATTATTCGTGTTGGCTCTTTAGTAATAAGATCGGCCAAACCCTACTTGGCTACGCCAGGAGCAACCGTCCATGGACATTATGGTGAAACCCTTTCTGAAGGAGATACATTAGTTACATTTATATATGAAAAATCGAGATCTGGTGATATAACTCAGGGTCTTCCAAAAGTGGAACAGGTTTTAGAGGTGCGCTCGCTTGATTCAATATCAATGAACCTAGAAAAAAGGGTTGAAGGTTGGAACGAACGTATAACAAGAATTCTTGGGATTCCTTGGGGATTTTTGATTGGCGCAGAGTTAACCATAGCACAAAGTCGTATCTCTTTGGTTAATAAGATTCAAAAAGTTTATCGATCCCAGGGGGTGCAAATCCACAATAGGCATATAGAAATTATTGTGCACCAAATAACATCAAAAGTATTGGTTTCGGAAGATGGAATGTCTAATGTTTTTTCACCCGGAGAACTTATTGGATTGTTGCGAGCGGAACGAACGGGACGCGCTTTGGAAGAAGCGATCTGTTATAGAGCCATCTTATTGGGAATAACAAGAGCGTCTCTGAATACTCAAAGTTTCATATCCGAGGCGAGTTTTCAAGAAACTGCTCGGGTTTTAGCAAAAGCCGCTCTACGAGGTCGTATCGATTGGTTGAAAGGTCTGAAAGAGAACGTTGTTCTGGGGGGGATGATACCTGTTGGTACCGGATTCAAAGGATTAGTGTATCATTCAAGGCAACACAGCAATATCCCTTTTGAAATAAAAAAGAATAACCTATTTCGAGGGGGGTTTAGGGATATTTTGTTTCAACACAAAGAATTATTTGATTCTTACATCCCAAAGAATATCTACGATCCGTCAGAACAATTATTTACGGGATTTAATGATTCCTAAGAACGGATTCATCCTTTTAACTTAACTTTAAACTATCTGGTCTAAAGATAATACTGAATAGAAAAGAATTTATGGCTTGGCCTGTGTATCAATGGTCAATCTCCGGTAAAAGGTTCCATCGGAACAATTATTTATTTAGTATTTAGGGTATCTCATCTCTTAAAAAAATGAGGAAGCGTGGAGAGAAATGACAAGAAGATATTGGAACATTAATTTGGAAGAGATGATGGAAGCAGGAGTTCATTTTGGTCATGGTACTAGGAAATGGAATCCTAGAATGGCACCTTACATCTCTGCAAAGCGTAAAGGTATTCATATTACAAATCTTACTAGAACTGCTCGCTTTTTATCAGAAGCTTGTGATTTAGTTTTTGATGCAGCAAGTAAGGGAAAGCAATTCTTAATAGTCGGTACCAAAAATAAAGCAGTTGATTCAGTAGCATCAGCTGCAATAAGGGCTCGGTGTCATTATGTTAATAAAAAATGGCTCGGTGGTATGTCAACGAATTGGTCCACTACAGAAACGAGACTTCATAAGTTCCGGGATTTGAGAGCGGAACAAAAGAAGGGAAGACTCAATCGCCTTCCGAAACGAGATGCAGCAATGTTGAAGAGACAATTATATCACTTGCAAACATATCTGGGTGGGATCAAATATATGACGGGGTTACCTGATATTGTAATCATCGTTGATCAGCAAGAAGAATATACGTCTCTTCGAGAATGTGTAACTTTGGGAATTCCAACGATTTGTTTAATAGATACAAATTGTGACCCGGATCTTGCAGATATTTCGATTCCGGCCAATGATGACGCTATAGCTTCAATCCGATTAATCCTTAACAAATTAGTATTAGCTATTTGTGAGGGCCGTTCTAGCTATATCCCAAATCGTTGATTAATAATAAGATAAGTCAATTACTTCGAGAACTCCATAGATTTTTTGAATCGGTTACTATATTATGAATACCAAAAAAGAGATAAAAAGCCGAGGATATTATGTGATTACTTGATATCCAAAAAATATGATTCAAGTAAACGAGTTGAGAAAGAGATGGTGGAATCAAAATAATTACTTTTTTAGTTCTATTTATGCCAGAGGACAATATGAATGTGCTACCATGTTCCGTCAACACATTAAAAGGTCTATATGATATATCCGGTGTGGAAGTAGGCCAACATTTCTATTGGCAAATAGGTGGTTTCCAAGTCCATGCCCAAGTCCTTATTACGTCATGGGTCGTAATTGCTATCTTATTAGGTTCAGCTGCTATAGCTGTTCGGAACCCACAAACTATTCCGACCAATGGTCAGAATTTCTTCGAATATGTCCTTGAATTCATTCGAGACTTGAGCAAAACTCAGATTGGAGAAGAGTATGGTCCTTGGGTTCCCTTTATTGGAACTATGTTCCTATTTATTTTTGTTTCTAACTGGTCAGGGGCTCTTTTACCTCGGAAAATAATACAGTTACCTCATGGGGAGTTAGCCGCACCTACGAATGATATAAATACTACTGTTGCTTTAGCTTTACTCACGTCCGTGGCATATTTCTATGCGGGTCTTACCAAAAAAGGATTGGGTTATTTCGGTAAATACATTCAACCAACTCCAATACTTTTACCAATTAACATCCTAGAAGATTTCACAAAACCCTTATCA